CAAATCTACAAATACTAAGATAATAAATACTAGAAATAAAGGCTTTCTACATATACATATATCGTCCAAAACAACGATTTTTATCAGCTGTAGCAAAGAATGAAACTTCATAGAAGTCAAAATATGAAGAAATCAATATGTCTAGATACCCCCTTTTCTATGGATAAAAGATCTAATTGATAAAGGAAGCATCGTAAGGATCCATTAACGCGGTTTTGAACCGATACAATAAAAACTGCTTACTTATCTCATGATAGAAAAGTCAGGAATCCACTTATGTAATAAAGTGGATCCCCCGATATTTTGAGCAGCGGTGTAGTATCAAATCCCAAAGATAGAAAGTATTTTATCTTTACTTTATAAATAAGAAAGAAAAGACTTTTTCCAAGATTCTATAGAAATGGATATATTATAAAGTATATGATATATAAAATCGAGATAGTTACTTTTCAGAAAATTATAATGAGGGTGTTAATGCCGATTCTTTATTCCCTTTTCTGAAGGTAGGAGAAAAGATAAAACTTAAAAAAAGATGAAATTCTTTATTAGTCAAAATTCAAGTTTGAAACTTATGTAAATAACTTCTTTTTTTCTTTTAGTTAACTTCAAGATAATAGAACAAAAAAAGAATTTACTGCTGAGCCGTATGAGTCAGGAAATTCTCAAGTACGGTTCTAAGGAAAGGAATTTATTCACCTATTCCGACCGAGGAGAACAGGCCATTCGACAGGGAGACTCGGAAGTTGCGGAGTCTTGGTTTAATCAAGCCGCTGAATATTGGAAACAAGCTATAGCCCTAACCCCCGGTAATTATATTGAAGCCCAAAATTGGTTGAAGATCACAGGACGTTTTGAATAAGAACACCCTGTTTATTTATTTTTTTTTTCTTATATTTTCTTATTAAATTATATCTATCTATCTATAATTCTATCTATATAGATAGATAGATATCTATAGTTATAAATTTTTGTTTGTTGTCCCCATTAATCAAATTAAAAACTCATTTCTATAGGAACGACCAATCACAGAAATTAATTATATCCCTTTAAAATTGTTAGATTTCGTCTAGTATTTCATAGAGATAAACGATATGTGGATACAGTAGAGAATTTTCTCCTTTTTCTGCTATTCAAACTAATATTCAATGAAATTAATAAAAGAAAATAGACCTTTCGAAAAAAAAAAAGAAATAAAATACCGGTATATTATATTGCCTGGGAGATTGCCTAATAATGAATGCTAATGAATGCTAATGACTGCTCACGGGATTTGAAATAGAGTAAGTACATAATAATACTTTTTCTCTATAAAAAAGGTAAAATTAGTTCTATCTAGGAACTTCTGAAAAAAATATGAATACATTAGATTAGGCTGCACAAAAAATTATTTAACTTCCATTCAAAGTTCGCAAAAAAGGTCTTAGAAGATTAAAAAGGTCCGTTGAGCGCCCCACTGTTATGTCATAATAGATTCGAACACTTGCCCCGGATTGACTTCGAGATCATAATTGTTCTAGTGAATAACTAAAGAAAATAGATTAAATTAAAGAAAATATAAAATAGATAGCTGTGAGATAGAAGAGAACAAAACTCAATAGAAACATCTCTAATAAGTTCACAAATTCTGTTTTATGTTGGCAGGTCTCTTTGTATGTGTTGTCTGGAAAGAGGAGGACTCAATGATTATTCGTTCACCGGAACCAGAAGTGAAAATTTTGGTAGATAGAGATCCCATAAAAACTTCTTTCGAGGAATGGGCAAAACCAGGTCATTTCTCAAGAACAATAGCTAAGGGACCTGATACTACTACTTGGATCTGGAACCTACATGCTGACGCTCATGATTTTGATAGCCATACTAATGATTTAGAGGAGATTTCCCGAAAAGTTTTTAGTGCCCATTTCGGCCAACTCTCTATCATCTTTCTTTGGCTGAGTGGCATGTATTTTCATGGTGCTCGTTTTTCCAATTATGAGGCATGGTTAAGTGATCCTACTCACATTAGGCCTAGTGCTCAGGTGGTTTGGCCAATAGTGGGCCAAGAAATATTGAATGGTGATGTAGGGGGAGGGTTCCGAGGAATACAAATAACCTCCGGTTTTTTTCAGATTTGGAGAGCATCTGGAATAACTAGTGAATTACAACTGTATTGTACCGCAATTGGTGCATTGGTCTTTGCAGCCTTAATGCTTTTTGCTGGTTGGTTTCATTATCACAAAGCTGCTCCAAAATTGGCTTGGTTCCAAGATGTAGAATCTATGTTGAATCACCATTTGACAGGGCTCCTGGGGTTGGGATCTCTTTCTTGGGCAGGACATCAAATACATGTATCTTTACCAATTAACCAATTTCTAAATGCTGCAGTAGATCCCAAAGAGATTCCACTTCCTCATGAATTTATCTTGAATCGGGATCTTTTGGCTCAACTTTATCCGAGTTTTGCCGAGGGAGCAACCCCCTTTTTCACCTTGAATTGGTCAAAATACGCAGAATTTCTGAC